AAAATATGAATTTAAATTTTCACCCAACATACTTGGTCTTTGCGAGAACCGCGTGAATCACTACACTACTTGATTCACGCGGTTCTCGCCGGTTGACACAATGTGTTTTATATACACTGTATTGCATTCTGTTTGTATTCGTAATAACTTTTCTTTTATTTAACTAGAGGTTAACGTAAATGAACCATAACTATGTAGCCCAATTCCTAATAGATTGACCCCAAAATAGCATATCCAAATTATAAGAAAGCCTAGAGTCGCCACAATTGCGGAATTTGTCCCCTGCAAATTTTTATTTGTTCGAGTATGCAAATAAATTGCGAATACGATCCAAGTAATAAAAGCCCAAGTTTCCTTTGGATCCCAACTCCAATATGATCCCCATGCTTCATTAGCCCATACTGCTCCTGAAAGAATCCCTATGGTTAAAAAGATAAATCCTAGGCTAATCACACGATAACTCCAATAATCTAATTGTTGAATCAATTGGGCCTTGTAATAATTCTTAGCATAAAAAAAAGAAGTTTTTTTAAAAATATTGTTTCTTTCATTATTGTATTGGATTTCACCAAATGAAAAAGATTCATTTAATTTTAATAAATTATTACTTTTAGAACTATAAAAAATCTTTCTAAATGTAATGACTAGAAGTGCTACTGATAATAATGATCCACAAAGAAGAGCCGCATAGCTCAATATCATCATACTTACGTGCATTATTAACCACTCCGATTGTAGAGCGGGTATTAATATTGTGGGTTTATGTATTTCATTTAAAAGACCCGACGTAGCAAAGCCTTGGATAAAAATAGTACTTGAGGCAGTTATTGTGGTTAAATAATTTTTTCGTTTTTTAAAATAGGGCACTATATGAATAAGGGAGAAACTCCATGAAAGAAAAATTAATGATTCATATAAATCACTTAGTGGGAAATGGCCCGAATAAATCCAACGAGTGATTAATAATCCTGTTAGACATAAAAAAGTAGCTAGCATCCCCTTTTCTGACGAATCATATGGTTTTATGATTTCATTGCCCAATAAGGTTATCAAATGAATTGTAATCACAATTGAAACAATAGAAAAGGAAATATGAGTTAATATATGCTCTAAAGTTGAAAATATCATAAAAAAGAAAAAAGGTGGGGATCCCCCATATTAATATTAATTATTGGGAATTTAATTTATTTTTATTATAGGATCTATTGGATCTCGTTTAGAAGATGGCATGCCGCCACTCGGACTCGAACCGAGATGCTCTAGCACTGCTTCCTAAGAGCAGCGTGTCTACCGATTTCACCATAGCGGCTTGCTCGAATTCATAATAGCCTATTTATATTCAATAGTCGAGATTGAACAAGTCAATTCAATCAAATATGTTTTTTTAGTAAAAATTAAATTGATAAAAAAAATGAGTTCAAAAGTCAATTTGAAGATTCATTAGTTTCATTTATTTTTCTTTAAGTGTCCATTTATCTTAGGGCTTTTTACGTAGTTTATGCGATTCTAAAATCGAACTCTTGCAGCTATAGAAATCTCTCGCTAGAATAAAAAAACTTTTTTCATTTTTTACGCTTATTGTCATGTCATTATTTCTGGTTTATCTGATTTCATAATCATAAATTTGAAACAAAAAAGAAATTTTCTCAATGAATCTAAAACTATTTTGTATTTGGAGTACTGCAAATTCACACTTGTACATAATATAATAATATCTCAACAATCAAGTTCTTTTATTGATTCTTTTATTGATGATCTGAAAATTGGAGATATATGGTAAATCCATTACATATGCTAAATGCAATAAATTAAGAAGTTAGTTTTTAATATGGAATCCATTAGTTTCAACAATCTGCCCTTCCCGAAAAGATAAAAAATTTTATTTATTGGAATTGTAAAGGTCGATGGGGAAAAAAAGACTCCCCACCACCAAAATATGAGTGAAAACATACAAAAAAAAATAAAAAATTGTATTTCTTTTTTTATTTAGATTTTTAGATTTAGAATTCAGAAAATAGAAGAATTATTCTTTTAGACATAACATTAAGATTCTATTTCATATTAATATGAACTTTGAATCAAATGCATTTCGATTATTCCAATATTTTAGGACTTATTTGTTTGTCGTACAAAAAAACTTTTTGAATTCCCGGTAGAAAGAGATTTCCCTAATGACAAAGCTTTTAACGACGCCCAATATCCTTTCATTTTCCAAATATTTTTACGAATACGCTTTTTTGATATCGAAGTACGTTTTTTTGGAACTGCCATTTAAAAATGAAGAAGTTACTCATTGTTATAGTTGGATGTGAAAGACATCTATTGTTCTATTATTATTCTTATTCATTATCTATTTTTTCTCTAAATAATATAATATTCTCTTCATAAAAAAGAAATATAGATATGTCAAAGATCCATGAAAACTGGATCAAAAATGACTCGAAATAACAAAATATTCCGTAAAACCAAAAATGAATTTTTGGTTTGGAACTATTGGTTCGCGTTGTTTATCTCGCAAAGTTATATCTTTAGAATCTGCATGTCATAGAAATCAAATCAAACTTAATAAAATAAAAAAAGAATCTAAAAGACCTTTATTTTCGGCATTCTATACTTGATTTACATGTAATAAAATACCAGGATTGTACTTTTGACTAATAAATTGATAGTCAAACTAGAAAAAAATACAACTAAATTCAATTTTCAAATTCGAATGAGACTAGTAATAAATCTGTTAAAAGATACGTGGTTTGATAAAAAAGGATCTCAGTCATTTTTGATCCTTTCTCGCTAAAAAGTTCATTTTAGTTCCATATTTTTCTAAACTTTACTAATAAATTGTTTTGATTGAAATGGAAAACAATCAATCCCATAATGAATTAGTTAATTAATTGAAAATTAGTTAATGAATTGAAATAAACTAACTAAAATCAAGAGTTTTTTTCATTAGACCGATGACCTTAGTTAATCTTATAATTCGTATCCACATCAAGTACTCTTTTTAGGCTAAATTTTTATCCTTGCTCTATGAATATAAATTTTGATTACGATTACAATAAATTATTATATTTTTATTTTCCTATTATTATTATAAGTGTTCGTTTTTTTATATGTCACTTGGTCATATCATTTGACCAATTGTAACTTCTTTTTTGAATATTTGAACGGTTTTGAAAAGACTCAGAATTAATAAATACTAATATAAACTTCTTAAATCAGTTAGTGCATATTTTGATTTTTTATTGACTTTTTCGAAAGGTAAGATCCGGTGAATCGGAAACAATTAATTAAGAATAAAAAACTTTTTTTATGGAACAGACATATCAATATGCGTGGATAATACCTTTTCTTCCACTTCCAGTTCCTATGTTAATAGGGTTGGGACTTCTTCTTTTTCCGACGGCAACAAAAAGTCTTCGCCGTATGTGGGCTTTTCAGAGCGTTTTGTTGTTAAGTATAGTCATGATTTTTTCCATGAATCTTTCTATTCAGCAAATAAATAGTAGTTCTGTCTATCAATATGTATGGTCTTGGATTATTAATAATGATTTTTCGTTAGAATTCGGATACTTGATCGATCCACTTACTTCTATTATGTCAATACTAATCACTACTGTTGGAATTTTGGTTCTTATTTATAGTGATAATTATATGTCTCATGATCACGGGTATTTGAGATTTTTTGCTTATATGAGTTTTTTCAGTACTTCTATGTTGGGATTAGTTACTAGTTCAAATTTGATACAAATTTATATTTTTTGGGAATTAGTTGGAATGTGTTCGTATCTATTAATAGGATTTTGGTTCACACGACCTGTTGCAGCAAAGGCTTGTCAAAAAGCCTTTGTAACTAATCGTGTTGGCGATTTTGGTTTATTATTAGGCATTTTAGGGTTTTATTGGGTAACGGGGAGTTTCGAATTTCGTGATTTATTCCAAATATTCAATAACTTGATTTCTAATAATGAGGTCGATTTTTTATTTGTTACCTTGTGCGCTGTTCTTTTATTTGCCGGTGCGATTGCTAAATCTGCACAATTTCCTCTTCATGTATGGTTACCTGATGCGATGGAAGGGCCGACTCCTATTTCGGCCCTTATACATGCTGCTACGATGGTAGCAGCGGGCATTTTTCTTGTAGCCCGACTTATGCCTCTTTTCATAGTCATACCCCACATAATGAATTTTATCTCTTTGATAGGGATAATAACAGTTTTTTTAGGAGCTACTTTAGCTCTTGCTCAAAAAGATATTAAGAGGGGTTTAGCCTATTCCACAATGTCTCAATTGGGTTATATGATGTTAGCTTTAGGTATGGGGTCTTATCGCAGTGCTTTATTTCATTTGATTACTCATGCTTATTCTAAAGCATTATTGTTCTTAGGATCGGGATCCGTTATTCATTCAATGGAAACTCTTGTTGGGTATTGTCCAAAAAAAAGTCAGAATATGGTGCTTATGGGAGGTTTAACAAAACATGTACCAATTACAAAAAATTCTTTTTTATTAGGTACACTTTCTCTTTGCGGTATTCCACCCCTTGCTTGTTTTTGGTCCAAAGATGAAATTCTTAATGATAGTTGGTTGTATTCACCTATTTTTGCAATAATAGCTTGGTCTACGGCGGGATTAACGGCATTTTATATGTGTCGGATTTATTTACTTACTTTTGAAGGACATTTAAACGTTCATTTTCAAAATTACAGTGGAAAAAGGAATACCCCCTTATATTCAATATCGCTATGGGGTAAAGAAGGTTCAAAAATAAGTAACAAAAACTTTCGTTTGGTAACTTTATTAAAAATGAATAAGAATGGACGTCCTTCTTTTTTTTCAAATAGAGTATATAAAATTGATGAGAATGTAAGAAATATGACCCCACCCTTTCTTTCTATTCCGAATTTTGGCAATATCAAGACTTCTTTGTATCCTTATGAATCGGATAATACGATGTTATTCCCAATACTTATATTAATTATATTTACTCTGTTCGTTGGATT